AGTGATTTCTATGTCTACCAAGAACTCCCATTTTTTACTTTTTTACTAGGAATCTTTGTTTGTTGGATTGAATTAGTTTAGTTAGAGTCGCGAACTTATAAAAAACTTGTTAATTTTAATAAAAAACCTTTTCTTTTATTATATTAGAAAGATAGAAAGAATAAAAGAAAAGGATGAGGAAATAATAAAATTTCTTAAACTTAAAGCGGATTCTCATATATATTCATCTAAAAAGATGAATAGGTACACTTCATTTAGTTCTCATTCCTTGCACTTATTAACTACTTAAATATTAATATTATTTAGAATAGTTTCTAAGTAATAGAGATACTTATCATAAGATATCTTTATAATAGGTACAAATATTAAATTGAGGTACCCATTCTATGACAGATCTTAACTTACCCTCTATTTTTGTCCCTTTAGTGGGCCTAGTATTTCCTGCGATTGCAATGGCTTCTTTATTTCTTCATGTCCAAAAAAATAAGATTGTCTAGATCCGATGGGACAAAATTTCATCAATTTATTTCAACACTGAATCATAATACAGATATTTGTTTAGTGTAATATGGGACAATATGTGTCTTTTTCCGAACACAAACGAAAGAACTGTTATGCATGCGGATACATGATATCCGCATAAATGTATGTATATGATATGCGGGTATACCTGTTTAAAAATGATTGGCGAATATTTTTATAATAGAAAGTATATGTATCTAACCAATTATTCCTAATGGTTCATATCAGACTAGTGCTAGTTGATGAAAGTTACTTCGGCATCATGAAAAGTAAAGTCAAATTTTTTCTCAATTCCAATCGAATGCAACTGGATCTAGTATAGTATGAACTGGCGATCAGAACATATATGGATAGAACTTATAACAGGGTCTCGAAAAGCAAGTAATTTTTGCTGGGCCTGTATCCTTTTTTTAGGTTCACTAGGATTCTTAGTGGTTGGAACCTCTAGTTATCTTGGTAGGAATCTGATACCTGGATTTCCATCTCAGCAAATCATTTTTTTTCCACAAGGAATCGTGATGTCTTTCTATGGGATCGCGGGTCTATTCATTAGTTCATATTTGTGGTGCACAATTTCATGGAATGTAGGTAGTGGTTATGACCGATTCGATAGAAAAGAAGGAATAATGTGTATTTTTCGTTGGGGATTCCCTGGAAAAAATCGTCGCATCCTCCTTCGCTTCTTTATGAAAGATATCCAATCAATCAGAATGGAGGTTAAAGAGGGTCTTTTTCCTCGTCGTATTCTTTATATGGAAATCAGAGGCCAAGGAAACATTCCCTTGACTCGTACTGATGAGAATTTGACTCCGCGAGAAATTGAGCAAAAAGCTGCTGAATTGGCCTATTTCTTGCGCGTACCAATTGAAGTATTTTGAAATGAACCGAACGAAGAATGAATGTTTTCTCCACATAATAAAAGGAACTTGCTAATTTCCTTTTTTTTTAATACAATTGAAGTTTCCTCAGACTGTTCATTCGAGAAAAACATGTTAGATTCCATTTCCTCGTTCCGTTGACACAACAACCCGCTAGAATAAAACAAAAGCAGGGGAACGTATATGGAACAACTACAACTATTCCAACTATAATAAATATAATAAACTATAATAAGAATACATTTTTTCTATACCAAAACCCCTTTGTATGCGTATAGGGCCCAACTCAATTCTTTTATACTAGTAAAAAGTCTAATAAGTCTAATTAAGTATGAATTCATCAAATATCCGAATATGTATTTCGTAATACATAATTCATACTTTTAGGTTAAGCCTCAGATTTGGAACTGATACCGTATTCCTGTGCTGTGGTTAGACGGTGCAACATTTCGAAATAATTAATGGAATTGATCCGGGAGGGTTTTTCGAGTATTTATTGAAAGGAATAAATGAAGATGAAATTCGTTCGAATTTTCCCAATTGAGATACCCGGAAATCCTATTTACTTAATTTATTACTTAATTTATTTACTTTTTATATATTATATATATATACTTCTCTATCTATTTATTTCTCATTTTTTTTCATCCGAAAAGGACCCTTATTTTATTTTTATATTCCTTAATTCCTTCTGGATCTAAGGAGTCAATTATTATACAAAAATGGGAATAGATCCATAGGTTCCATACCTTGTTATAGAAATTGTGCTTTAGAGAAACATCAGATCAGATAGAGTTGACAAATGAAGCAGTTCATTAACAATTCACAGATAAAAAAAAAATGAAAAAAAAGAAAGCATTGATTTCCCTCCCATATCTTGCATCTATAGTATTTTTGCCCTGGTGGGTCTCTCTCTCATTTCAAAAAAGTCTCGAACCTTGGATTATTAATTGGTGGAATACTAGGCAATCCGAAACTTTTTTGAATGATATTCAAGAGAAAAATGTTCTAGAAAAATTCCTAGAATTAGAAGAACTATTCTTGTTGGATGAAATGATAAAAGAATACCCAGAGACACATATACAAAATATACAAAAGCTTCGTATAGGAATACACAAGGAAACGATACAATTGGTCAAAACACACAATGAATATAATCTCCATATCATTTTGCATTTTTCGACAAATATAATATGTTTCGCTATTTTAAGCGGTTATTTTATTCTGGGTAATGAAGAACTTGTCATTCTGAATTCTTGGGTTCAGGAATTCTTCTATAACTTAAATGACACAATAAAAGCTTTTTCGATTCTTTTAGTTACTGATTTATGGATTGGATTTCACTCGACCCATGGTTGGGAACTAATGATTGGTTCGATCTACAATGATTTTGGATTGGCTCATAACGACCAAATTATATCTGGTCTTGTTTCCACTTTTCCAGTTATTCTAGATACAATTGTAAAATATTGGATCTTCCGTTTTTTAAATCGCGTATCTCCTTCGCTTGTAGTCATTTATCATTCAATGAATGAATGAAGAACTTATTTGATCGTCTGATATCAATCAAAATTTTTCTTCGCGCATAAAGAAAGCATTTTCCATTTGACTTATTCTTTCTTTATACTTCTACCTCTTCAAGGTATTTGTCCTATTTCAATAGAATTATTTCAGTACAATGGCAGACTCGTGGATAGGGAACTATACTAGCTACCTATCTAATTTATTGTAGAAATTCCTGGATGAATGATTGGATCATGCAAAATAGAAATACTTTTTCTTTTTCTTGGGTAAAGGAACAGATCACTCGATCTATTTCTGTATCGATCATGATATATGTAATAACTCGAACATCTATTTCAAATGCGTATCCCATTTTTGCGCAGAAAGGTTATGAAAATCCACGAGAAGCAACTGGGCGAATTGTATGCGCCAATTGCCATTTAGCTAATAAGCCTGTGGATATTGAAGTTCCGCAAGCTGTACTTCCTGATACTGTATTTGAAGCAGTTGTTCGAATTCCTTATGATATGCAACTGAAACAAGTTCTTGCTAATGGTAAAAAAGGGGCTTTGAATGTAGGGGCTGTTCTTATTTTACCCGAGGGATTCGAATTAGCCCCCCCCGATCGTATTTCCCCCGAGGTGAAAGAAAAGATAGGAAATCTGTCTTTTCAAAGTTATCGTCCTAATAAAAGAAATATTCTTGTAATAGGTCCTGTTCCAGGTCAGAAATATAGTGAAATCGTCTTTCCCATTCTTTCCCCCGACCCTGCTACGAAGAAAGACGTTCACTTCTTAAAATATCCCATATATGTAGGTGGGAATAGGGGAAGGGGTCAGATTTATCCTGATGGGAGCAAGAGTAACAATACAGTCTATAATGCTACATCCGCGGGTATAGTAAGCAGAATAGTACGCAAAGAAAAAGGAGGATATGAAATAATCATCGTTGATGCATCGGATGGACACCAAGTGGTTGATATTATACCTCCAGGACCAGAACTTCTTGTTTCAGAGGGTGAATCCATCAAGCTTGATCAACCATTAACAAGCAATCCTAATGTAGGGGGATTTGGTCAGGGAGATGCCGAAACAGTGCTTCAAGATCCATTACGCGCCCAAGGCCTTTTGTTCTTCTTGGCATCCGTTATTTTGGCACAAATTTTTTTGGTTCTTAAAAAGAAACAGTTTGAAAAGGTTCAATTATACGAAATGAATTTCTAGATCCAGAGATTCCTTACCATCAAGTTGGTAAAAAACGCGGAATTCTTGTCGATCAATACAATTAAATATATATGATCAAAAAATTCTGTAAATCCCTTTGCTTGCTTTGTTTATACTATTTTTTCGGGATGTATGGAATTCTTTACTTGTATCCCATTCCTAGCACTAGACAATAGGCATACAAAAACAAAGGAAGAGGAGACAGGGCAAGGACGGGATAAATGAAAGGAACGGTATTGGATTATAAGTCTTACTAATCTTCTATTCGACACAAGAAAAAGGACTTTGTACCCTTTCTTGTGTCGTCTTGTATCGAAATAATAATGATTTTTCTCTTGTTCGCCAAAGATTACTATTTCTTCGTTTCCGGGTCTATCGGAATTCCTTTGTTTAGATTCATAAGAAGTAGTAGACAAACAAAAAGGGTTAGGGGGGGTAATTCATCGAGCAAACGGAACTTTTTCTATTATTCAATTAACTTCAACGTAGAATAGAACTTATTTATAAAAGAAAAAGAAAAATTATTCAAACAAAAAAATTGACTTTAACTCTTTTTATTGAGAAGCGGATGAGATTTGATTTTTACGCATACCCCAATTCTTTTTATTTCATCGCCTTTTTTATTTTATCTTTTTTTTTATAGAGTAAGGTTCTATTAGTTTAGTATGGAAATGATTTGCAGGATGTCTCATCCGTTTAAATCCATATAATTATCCAGAAAATCGATTGATTCCTTCTTGTTGCTTCTCGTAAGAGTTAATATTATATTATGGAGGAACGACAGAGCCTATAAATCAATCAATAGAAATAGATTCAATTCCGTTGTTCAAAAACATCATAAGAAACAAAGGAATAAAGTGGTTTGAAAGATCAG